ATTTTAGTAGATCCTCTATCAATCAGTCATTCATTGAATGATAAATAACTACAAGTGAAGGAGATACGCGATTTAAATAACGAAAAATCCAATATTTAAAAATGGTATCCAGAATGACTGGAAAAGTAGAAACCAGACCAGATACAATTTCATCATTATGAACAAATCCAAAATGTTTGTAGACAGAGCCAACCATTAGTTCCCAACCGTGGGGTGAGTGGAATCCGATACATAAATCCATTAATAAAAGAATAGAAAAAGCTTTGACTGTGTCGCTTAAGTTATATAGGAATTTCTGGGCCGAAGAGTTAAGAATAACAAGTTCTTGATTACCCAAAACAAAATAACCGCTTAGAATAAAAAAACAGATTATATTTGTTGATAAGTTCAAAATCGTATGGATCCCATCTTCATTATGTATCTTGATTAATTGAACCATTTCTTTTTGGATTCCTATACGCAGTTTTTGTAGATGTGTTTCCGAGTATTCTTCAATTATTTCCTCCAATACGAGGAGTTCCTCTAATTTTATGAATCTTTCTAGAATTCCCCTTTCTTGAATATCATTCAAAAAGATTTCGGATTCCCCAGCATTCCACCACTTAGTGACCCAAGATTCCAGGCTTTTATTAAATGAGAGAGAAAGGTACCAGGGTAAAAATACTAGAAATAGAAGCTTTAACGAGGGAGGAAATGCTTTCTTTTTTGTCATTTTTTGATCGGTGAATTGTTAATCAACCCACCTCATTTGTTGACTCTATGCAATCAAATATTTCTTTCACGCATGAGTTATATACAAGATATGAAACCTATAAATTCAATTGATTTTCTTTGTTGTTATTGAATCTAGAAAGAATAGAGAAATCAACTAAGAAACCACTTCGAATGAAGAAATACTAACCAAATATTGTTTCGCGAGATCTCAATTGGTCACCAATTGTCTCCTTTGGATGAAGGATGGAAAGAACCCACCCCTTATAACTAATGAATATTAGTTAAATTGTGAGACAAAAGAACTCCCGTTGTATCAAAATAGCCAATATACAAAAAAAAACAAAATTCACGGATTACTCACAGTCAGGAATAGAATAATTGACGAAAAGAGATTACGACAAAAGAGAACCAAAATTGTCTAGTGATGAGATTGGATTGTTCTTTTTGGATTGTTTATTAAGGAACACAAAATAAAGGATAAAAAGAAACATCGATTGAAAACAAAATTACAAGATAGGATTTATCTGGATTTAAAGGAGTAATTTCAACAATTATTAAACTTAACAAAAAAGAATAAATTTCTTTATACGGAAATGGTTTGATATATGAATTTTTTCGATTTCTTACGTGTTTAAATTAAATTTCGTGTGGATTTGCATACGTATAAAAAACCACAAAAAGAGTTTCATTTTATGGTTGTTCCGTATGCTTTGGCTCGAATGAGACTTCACACCTAAATTTTGTTATGTTATCGAAAAAGGAAGATTCTTTTCATTTCATTTTTATCTCCTGTTGAGTAAAGGCCTCTCTTTTCCACGGATTTATCAAAATACTTCAAGCGGTACACGCAAGAAATAGGCCAATTCAGCAGCCTTTTGCTCAATTTCTCGTGGAATCAAATCATCATCAGTAAGAGTTAAAGGAATGGACCCCTGTCCGCGGATGTCCATATAAAGAACACGACGAGCATAAATACCCTCTTTAACTTCTATTCGAATCGACTGAATATCTTTTAGAAGGAATCGGAGGAATATGCGACGATTTTTGCCAGGGAATCCCCAACGAAAAATACACACTATGCCTTCCCTTCTATCGAATCGATCATAACCACTGCCTACATTCCAGGAAATTGTGCACCACAAATAGGAACTAATAAAGAGACCCGAGATTCCGTAGAAAGACATTACGATCCCTTGCGGAAAAAAAGATATCCAATTGCTACCAAGATAACTCGAAGTTCCAACGAATAGGAATCCTAATGAACTTAAAAAAAGGATAAAGGCCCAGCAGAAATTACTTATTTTGCGAGACCCCGTTATAAGTTCTATCCATATATGTTCTGATTGCCAACTCATACTTGATCCGATTAAATTTTATTGTAATTTAGAGCATACCTCAAATTAATTTGACTTTACTTTTTTTGTTTCCCAAATAACTGTCATCAACTAGCACTAGACCCTTTACGAGTAAGTGGAGTAAGTCATCAAATTGAAATTGGTTAGAGCTAAAATAATAAGATACCCCTTAATATGATATGATCCATAGATATATTATCCCGATATAGATAAAGATCCATGGGAATATGATATAATCTATAGATATATTATCCCGATATAGATAAAGATCCATGGGCTTTCTCTTTCAGCCATTCGGCGTCCTGGTCGATTTGAAAACAGCTAGAATTCATTTACTCAGACTCATATATCATGCAGGCGTTAGAATTCTTTCCTTTATCTTTATATGTGCCAAAAATTATATGGTATACTAAATTCAATTAAATAGATATCTGTGTTATGATACAAATCCTAGTTTTGAAGTCTTGAAAAAAAAAATGGAAGAACTTAGGCCCACCGGATCTAAAGAATCTTATTTTTTTGAACATGAAGAGATAAAGAAGCCATTGCAATTGCCGGAAATACTAGGCCTACTAAAGGCACAAAAATAGAAGGAAAGCTGAAAGTTGTCATAAAATGGGTGCCTCAATTTATTATTTGTACCTGTTATTGTTTATTTATAAATAAAATATTTTATATTATTATAATTCAGAATTTGTGAATTTGAATTCAATTTGAAATTCTTAGTATAGAGCCAACTGCTAATTATGAATTATGTATAATAGATAAATAAATATAGTTAAATATCTAAAGTTAAGTTAATATATAGAAATAGAGGATAAACGCAAGAAATCGAGAACTAACTAAATGAACTTATTCATCTTTCGAATCTTTCTACACGAAAGATATGCAGGAAAATCTCCCTTTGTTCTTAATGATTTTGTCTTTTATTCTTCTTCGTGTCTTTGAATTTAATATTAATAATTAATAAAGAAAGATTTTCTTAAACATTATTGAAAGATTGATTAGAATCCGAACCACTAGGGGTTGTTAACTAAAACAGGATTTTCGGTAAATGGAAATAGAGAAAAAAAAAATCTATAGAGATTTTTTTTTTTTCATTCTATCCGTACGACAAGAAGAAATTTGTTTTGTTTTCCTAATTTGAAGAATTCACCCTTTTTTAATGTTTAAAAAGAATTTTACGAACCTTCTGATTCTCTCTACAGTTAGATTGTATGAAAACAACAAAAATTCCATTTTTAGTTACTTTTATTCCGATAAACTAACTACTCATTTGCTAAAAAAATAAATAACAAATAATTTGACTCAATTCTCTATTGAATTTTGATTCAAAGGAAGGAAAGCATGAAACTCAAGTAACTCACTGAGAACACTTTTTAAAATATTACGTGGGACAATTAGGTCGAATAAACCCTTCTCGAATAGGTATTCAGCTGTTTGCGAACCTTCGGGGACTGTTTGATTCAATGTTTGTTCAATTACTCGTTTGCCCGCAAATGCAATGTAGGCGTTGGGTTCGGCAATAATGATATCACCCAACATACCAAAACTCGCCGTCACGCCACCAGTAGTAGGAGATGTAAGGATTGATACATAAAATAACTTTTTATTTGACTGATAATCATATAAAGCAGACGAAATTTTAGCCATTTGCATTAAGCTCAAACTTCCTTCTTGCATGCGCGCCCCTCCGGAAGCGCATACTATAATAAGAGGTAGAAACTTATTGGTAGCATACTCAATCAAACGAGTAATTTTTTCTCCGACTACGGATCCCATACTACCCCCCATAAATTGAAAATCCATAATCCCAACTGCTATGGGAATGCCGTTTAGTTGGCCGATGCCGGTTTGGACAGCCTCAGGTAATCCTGTCTTCCTTTGATAAGAATCAATGCGATCTTTATAAGGTTCTTCTTCGGAATGAAATTCAATAGGATCCAGAGAAACCATGTCTTCATCCATAGGATCCCAAGTACCGGGATCGATCGAAAGTTCGATTCTATCTGAACTACAGATTTTCAAATGATATCCACATTGTTCACAAATATTCATTTTTGATTTCAAAAATTTCTTATAATTTAATCCATAACAATTTTCGCATTGAACCCACAAATCCCTATATTTTTCACTTACATCGGTATCATTAGAACTTTCTCTTAAAGTAAAGTCACTAACTTTCGCGTCGGTTAGTATACCCGAACCCTCCCTTTCACTATTTTTTTGAATTTCACCATAAATGGAACTATAAATGTAGTTATCACTGTAATTATCATTATTACTTACAGTGGACGTATCAATCCAGATTTGAGATTGAAGATAACTGTCAATGCAACTATTAATATGAGTATCATACAAGTAACGATTAGAGTAGGGATCTTCAACCATAGATGCAGCACTGAGATAATTAGAATTCTGATAACTAGAAAAATAACTTTCTAGTTCACCCCAAAAAGAATTATTGTTGTCAATCTCAAAAATTTGATTTTCAATATCAAAATATATGGAATAACTATCTCCATTACTATCCTTAACGAAAAGGGTGTCATCAGGGATAAAATTCCCAATGTCTTTGACAACGAATAAAGGATCAACCTTACTGTAACTAGAATCGCGACGACCTTCCCAGTCTTGAATCCTTTTACTCGTAGCCGTATCATGATTTTCGCTGGTATTTTCAATAGGACTAAGACTGTCCATTGGTTTATTTAGCCCACACTGGCATTCAAACTCCTTCTTAACCAACATCGAATTAAACCACCATTTTTCCATAGCGTTTTCTTGCCTCCTATTTGTATGAAAATACAATAGATGAATAGTCATTCGAGCCAAAATTCTTTAGTTGAATATTTGATTTCCTACCAGAATAAAAAGAGAAACTCAATCACTAGAATTCATTAGTAACTAATAAGATTAGCAAGGAGTTTG